TAAAAAATTACAAGATATGATCTATCTGAATCTAAAGTCTCAATTCCAACGAGTAAAAAAGGGGGGAATTTCCTTATTTCGAAATGGTTTATTATGAGATATTTCGATTTGTTTCTGATTTTTTATTGAATTGAGTTGTGTATATTTCGATACATATAAAAGATCCCCAAAAGAGTTTTATTTTATACTTGTTGCATATATGTCTGCTTTGACTCGAATGAATGTTCTGAAGAAACCTCAATTAAGTTATGTTATAGAAAAAGAGGATTCTTGCGTTTTTACCCTCCTGCTGAGAAAGCATTGATTTCTTGGCTCATTTCTTAAAATACTTCAATTGGTACACGCAAGAAATAGGCCAATTCAGCAGCTTTTTGTTCCATTTCCCGTGGAGTAAAATTCTCATCAGTACGAGTCAATGGAATGGCTCCCTGGCCTCTGATATCCATATAAAGGACACGACGAGCATAAATACCCTCTTTAACTTCTATTCTGACGGACTGAATATCTTTTATAAGAAATCGGAGGAAGACCCGACGATTTTTTCCAGGAAATCCCCACCGAAAGATACACACTATTCCGTCTTTTCTATCAAATCGATCATAACCACTACCTACATTCCACGAAATTGTGCACCACAAATAGGAGCTAATAAAAAGACCCGCGATCCCATAGAAAGACATCACAATTCCTTGTGGAAAAAAAACTATTTCCTGAGACGGAAATAAAGATATCAAATTTCTACCAAAATAACTGGAGGTTCCAACCAACAAGAATCCTAATGAACCTAAAAAAAGGATAACAGCCCAGCAGAAATTACTTGTTTTTCGAGCCCCCGTTATAGGTTCTATCCATATATGTTCTGATCGACAACTCATACTTGATCCGGTTGCGTTTTTTGGAATTGAGAGAATACCCCAAATGAATTTGACTTTAGTCCTTTTGTTTCCGAAGTAACTCGCATCAACTAGCACTAGTTTGATGTGAACCTTTAGGAGTAATTCATTAAATTGGTTAGATCTAAACTAATAACATACCCTTCGTATGATCTCACTAAAGATAGCCACATACATATAGATAGACCAACTTTACAGTTCAGCCATCCGTCAATTCGGGTCTATTTGAAAATAGCTAGAATACATTTACCCCTAATACCATTTTCTGCAGACATAAGAGTTTTTCGGCGGAAGCCGCTTATACCATATTTTGCTAAATGGATATCTGTGTTATGATACAAGCGTCAGTTTTGAAAAAAAAAAATAGATGAGATTTTGGCCCATCGGCTCTAAACAATCTTGTTTTTTTGAACATGAAGAAATAAAGAAGCCATTGCGATTGCCGGAAAGACTAGGCCTACTAAAGGCACCAAAACAGAGGGAAAGTTAAGAGTTGTCATAGAATGGGTACCTCGATTTACTATTTGTACCTTTTATTATTATTTATATTTTATATTTATTATTTATAATATAAAGATATCTTATTATATATAAAGATATCTTATTATAATTTGATAATTAGAAATTGGAATTATTATTACTTAATATCTATTAAGTATAGATCTAATTTCTACATGAAAGATTTGAAAGGATATGGATGAGATATTATTATTATTCTTTTCTTCATTTTTTGCTCTTGTCTTCGAATTTCATTTACTAAGCAAAAAGTTTCTTAAAAATTAATTATATTCTTAAAAATTAATTATATTTATATTGAAGGGTTTGTTAGAATCCCATCCAGCAGGAGCAGGGATTCTTAGTCAAAATAGGATTATCGTAAGATATAGAAAGATAAAAAATTCTATATTTTGTAGATTTTAATTATATATGACGAGAAGAGGATATTTTTTTTTATTTGCCTAATTTCACGAAAAAAAGAATTTCATCTTTTATCTTGTTGATAGAGGCGTCTTGATCAATAATCAGGAATATAGAAAAAGGGGCGGATTTTCTGTGACTTTTGATTCTTTATACGATTAGATCTTATGTCAACAAAGAAAACCCCATTCGTCTAATTTTGACTTGGATTCTGATAAACTAATTACTTGTTTGCTCAAAATAATTGAACTTAATGTTCTAATTTTGATTCAAAGGAAAGAAAGTATGGAGTTGAAATAACTCACTCAGAACGCTTTTTAAAGGATTACGTGGTACGATTAGATCGAATAAGCCCTTCTGGAATAAATACTCAGCCGCTTGTGAACCTTCGGGTACTGTTTTATTCAATGTTTGTTCAATTACTCTTTTACCCGCAAACGCAATGTAGGCATTGGGTTCGGCAATAATGATATCCCCCAACATACCAAAACTAGCTGTCACCCCACCGGTAGTAGGAGATGTAAGGATTGGTACATAGAATAACTTTTTATTTGATTGATAATCATATAAAGCAGAAGATATTTTAGCCATTTGCATCAAGCTCAAACTTCCTTCTTGCATGCGTGCCCCTCCGGAAGCACACACTATAATAAGAGGTAGAAATTCCTTAGTAGCGTATTCAATCAAAC